TGTAGCAATTAAATATTTTTGTTCCTCCCCTATATGATAAATTACAAATATATATGATCTGCCTTTTCTATAAAGGACCTGAAATGCCTTGCTTACGTATCATTGGGAAGTGCATTAACATAAATACGGCAGTAAGAAGAGGTAATACAAAAGTATGTAAACTATAAAAACGAGTCAAAGTGGATTGGCCCACACTAGCGCTTCCACGTAATAATTCTACTAGGGACGATCCTATTATAGGAATAGCTTCAGGCACGCCTGTTACGATTTTTACTGCCCAATAGCCAATTTGGTCCCGAGGTAAGGAATAACCAGTTACGCCAAAAGATGCGGTCAATACAGCCAGAACCACCCCCGTAACCCAAGTTAATTCGCGGGGTTTTTTAAACCCACCCGTAAGATACACACGAAATACGTGCAAGATCATCATTAGAACCATCATACTTGCTGACCATCGATGAACTGATCGAATTAACCAACCAAAATTGGCCTCAGTCATTATGTATTGAACAGAGGAAAAAGCCTCTGTAACAGTTGGACGATAGTAAAAAGTCATAGCAAAACCCGTAGCCACTTGTACTAAAAAACAAGTAAGCGTAATCCCGCCTAGACAATAAAATATGTTGACATGAGGAGGAACATATTTACTAGTTATATCATCTGCAATCGCTTGAATCTCGAGACGTTCTTCGAACCAATCATATACTTTATTGAGATAGGTAACCCAAGAAGGACTCCCCCTCTGAGAGCCACATATGAGAATTTCATCTCGTACGGCTCAAGCCGAAACACACAAATACTGGTTTCAATGGATATGGAATAGATAGTTCAAAACTTCTTGGGTCTTAGCCACGTCACTCTATTTGACCCAAAGATACGAAGTAAGAATAAGAAAAATCCGGAATCTCTTCTTTGTGATGATAATGCCAAGAAATACAATCTCAAGTTGGCTCCTCCATCTTTCTTTATGTTAATTATAACAGGCCTCTTGAATCTTCTCTTCCCTATCTTTTTTTTTTTTGAACTTTATTTGATATTATTTGATAAGAATTATCTTGTTGAGACCCTATGAATCAATTGAAACCTCAGATTCATACTAGAACCACGATGATTTAAGAAAGCAAAAGCTAAACTAAAAGTTTCTCTGAGTAAAAACCATTTGATCATCACTTATTCAATGAATGTAATAACTCAATAAAATCTATATCTATAGCTATAGAAAGAGTTTTCTTTTGGTCAAAACTGAAAGGAAAAATTTGTTTGATTTCGAAAAGGCCTATTTCCATCCGCTTGCGAGGTCTGAAGAATAGGTATGAATCATAGTTCAAATATTTCTTTTATTGATCTATTCTATATAGTCCGTGCTCCAGAGACTAGAATAAATATCTGACGAAGTAGAATCATCTTGATAGAGATGACAGGTACATTCTCTGTATTATCAATAGGATCAATTATAACAAGTCACACGCTCATATTCCGGAAATGAAATATTGAAACAAATAAATTTCACGATCGAACTACCAGAATAGTCTATAAATACAAGTCTTAAGCAATCTTAAGTTGAAGTATTAAGTAAGTTTAAGTAAAATAATCCTTTTTTATTGATTTATTGAAAAATAAGGACTTCCCGTTTTTATAAACTTTTATAAACTAATTCATTGAAATTCCGTCCAGTAAAATGGAAGAATTATAAATTTCCAAAATAATAGATAAAAATATTGCAAATAGAGCCATTGCAACCCCCATAAGTGGTGTAGTCCCCCATCCTGGAGCTACTTTTCCATATTCCGAATTCAATGGTTTCAATAAATTCCCTACGTTAGTTCGTCTTGGCCCAGATCTAGAACTACTCTCAACGGTTTTTGTAGCCATAAATCCTCTTTCATCATGAGTTGAAATCTGTTGACTTTGTATATCCTTCCGTTTTAGTTGTAAATAAACGACATTGTGGTGATCCATTGTGATCTTGAAATTATCGAAAAATGGAAACAGCAACCCTAGTCGCCATCTCCATATCCGGTTTACTTGTAAGCTTTACTGGGTACGCCTTATATACCGCTTTTGGGCAACCCTCGCAAAAATTAAGAGATCCCTTCGAAGAACATGGGGACTAGTTGAAGTAATGAGCCCCCCATATTCATATTGGGGGGCTCATTACTTCCATGGAGATAATGAAAAATCATTTCATTTTTTTAGTTGGAACTTTAGGTGGTTCTCGAAAAAAGATAGCGAAAAAGATTATTCCTAAAGTTGAAACTAACAGGAATGTATAAACCAATGCTTCCATAGATTCGATCGTGGTTTACAATTACAATTATAGCTTCCATACCTATTCATTTTGGGTCATTTACAAAAAAAAAATTATAAATTTAAATTTACAATTTGCTATTACTATAATTTATATAATTTAGTATTACTTAGTATTACTATAATTCTATCTATCTATATTTCTATCTATCTTATCTATATTTCTATCTATCTATATATATATTTCTATCTA